TGGACCAGATCGAGAATCGTTCTCAACAGTTTGTGTAACCATAAATCCTATTGTAGTCAGTGAGATCTGTTGACTTTGTATACTCTTCCGTTGTAAATAAATGATCTTATCATAGATCCGTTGTGTTCTTGAACTTTTTTAATAATGGAAACAGCAACCCTAGTCGCCGTCTTTCTATCTGGTTTACTTGTAAGTTTTACTGGGTACGCCTTATATACCGCTTTTGGGCAACCTTCTCAACAACTAAGAGATCCGTTCGAGGAACATGGGGACTAGTTGAAGTAATGAGCCTCTCAATATTGGGAGGCTCATTACTTCAATTGAAATCGAGATAATGAAAAGACTTTCATTTTTTAGTTGGAACTTTAGGCGGTTCTCTAAAAAAGATAGCGAAAAAAATAATCCCTAGGGTTGAGACTAAGAGGAATGTATAAACCAATGCTTCCATAGATTCGATCGTGATTTACAATTATAGCTTCCATACCTATTTGTTTTTTCTTTCTTTTATTGGGGACCATCTCCCGGCTACCGAAAGAGCAAGAGACAAAAAAACGGGGAGTCAAAGCAAGATTTCTCTGCTACCCTCAATATCAAAATCACTAACAAATCATAAAAAGAAAATAGATTCGAAAGACATCAAAAGAAGGTTGGATCAGACTACTTGTCTTCTTGTAGTTGGATCTCCAAGTTTTTGGAAGGCTCCAAATTCTACTTGAGCATCCAAATCTGGGTCAATCCCAGCAAAAACATCTCTGAACAGGGTTCTAGCACCATGCCAAATGTGTCCGAAGAAGAAGAGCAAAGCAAATGAAGCATGTCCAAAAGTAAACCAACCCCTTGGACTGCTACGAAAAACACCGTCGGATTTCAAAGTAGCACGATCTAATTCAAAAATTTCACCCAATTGAGCGCGTCTAGCATATTTTTTCACAGTCGCAGGGTCATTATAACTGACTCCATTGAGTTCGCCACCGTAGAACTCAACAGTTACACCGACTTGTTCGACACTATACTTCGATTCGGCTCTTCGAAAAGGAACATCCGCTCGAACAATCCCGGCTCCATCTACCAAAACGACCGGAAATGTTTCAAAAAAAGTGGGCATACGACGTACAAAAAGTTCACGACCTTCTTTATCTCTAAAGATAGGATGTCCTAACCATCCAACCGCTATTCCATCCCCGTTATCCATTGAACCCGCCCTGAATAATCCCCCTTTTGCCGGATTATTGCCGATGTAATCATAAAAGGCTAATTTTTCAGGAATTTTCGACCAAGCTTCTGAGAAACTTTGATTTTCGGCTAACCCCGCACTAATTCGTCGATATATCTCTTGTTGGAAGTACCCCTGATCCCATTGATAACGAGTCGGTCCAAACAATTCGATCGGGGTAGTTGCTGAACCATACCACATAGTTCCGGCAACAACAAAAGCTGCAAAAAAGACAGCAGCGATACTACTGGAAAGGACAGTTTCGATATTACCCATGCGCAATCCCTTGTATAGACGTTGGGGTGGTCGAACGCTAAGATGGAATAGGCCTGCTAATATGCCCAATGTCCCAGCCGCAATATGATGAGAGGCTATTCCTCCCGGAACAAAAGGATCGAAACCTTCCACGCCCCACGCTGGATTTACCGGTTGTACTTTTCCAGTTAGTCCATAAGGATCGGACACCCATATTCCCGGACCATACAAGCCTGTTACATGAAATGCACCAAAACCAAAGCAAGCCACCCCCGCGAGAAATAAATGAATTCCAAAGATCTTGGGCAAATCCAACGAAGGTTTTCCTGTACGTTCATCAGTAAATATTTCTAGATCCCAATACACCCAATGCCAGATAGCTGCTAAAAAGCACAAGCCCGAAAACACAATATGCGCTCCGGCGACACCTTCGTAACTCCAAATACCCGGAGATGTTATAGTCCCTCCTGTGATACCCCAGCCACCCCATGAATTGATTATTCCTAAACGCGTCATGAAGGGTATGACAAACATACCCTGTCTCCACATTGGATCCAGAACGGGGTCAGAAGGATCAAAAACTGCTAATTCATACAGAGCCATCGAACCGGCCCACCCAGCAACCAGAGCTGTATGCATTATATGAACAGCAAGCAACCGGCCGGGATCATTCAATACGATAGTATGAACACGATACCAAGGCAAACCCATGAAAATACCCCTTTATCAAAGAAAAAAGACACTACGCAACTTTATTGCATTGGACACGACTATACTCTGCCGATGTTACGTCCTCCGAGGAGAGGGCGATTAGTTCAGAGCAAGGGTTCATAATTTGTTTGATTCTATTAGCAATAATGGAACAATTCCGTTCGTAGGAAAAAAGAGAAGCAGATTTATTCTATACTCGATAAGTACCAATACGCAATGGGCCGCTTGATGCCTTTTCTATAAACGAATGTGACCATCCTTGTTCATGATTACAGGGGCCTCGTTCTAAGAATTGATCTTATTCATTCTGTCTTTCTTTATGCATTTTTGATAAAGAACAATATTCTAAAAACAATAAAACCCTTCTTACGTTTTCACATCTAAAGTCTAGTATTTTTTTTTATTTTTTCTTTCATTTAATGCCTGTTGGTGTGCCAAAAATACCTTATGATATTCCTGACGACGAAGACGAGGAAGCAACTTGGGTTGACTTATAGTGCGACTTGGCAGATCTATTGGGTCATATGGGCTTTCCCCCTTCTCTTCCCGATCAAGAGATCCTCTATTTCGCCCAAAAAAGATGAATTGGATCATCCAAAATTTGGAGCGTGAAGTGCAATTAGATCCTTTTTTTAAGGGGATTCAAATTACTATTATCAATTCAAATAATTTATGGCTGGCTCGGTTGGACTAAGAAATTGAAATATCCAGACTTCGTTTAAAAAAACCAATTGGTAATATATCTACCATTACTCCTTATAAAGGGATTCCTCTATTCTAAAGAAATCTTCTTTGGAAATAGAAGTGATTTTAAACTGTTCTCTTAATCAATCGAGTAATATGTATAAAGACCTCAAATATTTGCCGGACTGTACGGATTGAGAAAAAAGAAGTGGTAAGGGGAGTATTTGTCCTATATGTGCAAATCGAAGGCGGGCAGATCTTTACCCGGAGTAGAGTATAAACCTAAAAAGAGTAAGATAAAAGAGGCCCAGTTTGGAACAAGAAAATGACATCGTGATTTGGATTGGATCGCGATGAAAGAATACATCAATGAAAAGTGAATTCGATCCGGTTAATGAATTCTTTTTTCTAAGGAAAGGAATCAAAACTCATCTTTATTGAAAAATCGAAGAAAAATTAGGAGTCAGTAAAGAGCATGCTCTGAAATCCGAAAGGGGATTGGAATATACACATTGATTTTTTTGCAAATTTTTTTGAACCGTATGCGCCAAACGGCGCCTGTACGGTTCCTACGGAATACAATTTTAACCTAATCGACCGACTTTATCGAGAAAGAGCACTTTTTTTATTCAAAGACCTTAGTCCCGAGACGGCAAATCACATTGTCGGTCTTATGATATTTCTGAATATCGACGATTGTAACCAAGAGCAATTTTTATTTATAAACTCTACGGGTGGAGGAGTAATGCATGGGCTAGCTGTTCATAATGCGATAAATTTTGTGCTACCAGATGTACATACACTCTGTCTGGGAGTAGCCGCTTCAATGGCAGCTTTTATCCTGGCCGGAGGCTCACAGACTAAACGTATAGCATTCCCTAACGCTTGGCGCCAATGAGGTTTTATTTGAAAGAAAAAAGACGACTATGCCTTCGCCATATGAAAAATGAATCTCCATATGAAATATGAATAAAAAAGTAATAATAGCATGGCACTTTGAATTCGATATACAAAAGTTTTTTTCAAAGCATTAGATTTTTTATCGAGAGAGTAGTATGAGATAAAAGGTATTTCCGATGTGTTCTTATCTATCGGCAGTGCAGTTCAGCGTCACAAACTTTTTTTCACACGGCAGATCTCTTAATAATATTTATGTTCTGAACTAGTGAAAAAAATGCTTTTTCCCTTAGGTTATTTAATCAAATAAAAAGCAACTTTGGGATTGCTTAATCATAGACAAAAAAGAAATATAGAAAGCAACGGAGCCATCATAGTAGTTTTTAACTCCCACGAAAGGAAGGGTGGTAATTTGATCATTTTCCGAGCGGGGTCTAATCAATCCTATTTTTCTCTTTCGTTGGGGGGGCGTAAGGATCAATTTGATTCTAGAGCCGTATGCAATGCATAGAAAGATGCCTGTACGGTTGTGCAATTCTATCTTTTTTCGTGCTATTCTTTTCTCTTTCTTTTATCTTCCCTTCATCGTGTGCAATAGAAAAACTTTTGATTTTGTTATATCATCAGGGTAATGATCCACCAACCTACTAGTACTTTTATTCAAGGCTACATGGAAGAGGTAATCACGGACACAGATTTGGTGCTAAAACTACGTGAAGAGATCACAAACTTTTTTGTACAAAGATCGCACAAACCTTTCTGGATGGTCTTCGAAGACATGGAAAGAGATGTTTTTCTGTCACCAGAAGAAGCCAAAGCTTATGGAATTGTTGATTCTGTAGGGCTTGAAGGGCTTCAATGGCGTGACGGGCGTAAATGATACTAGCCTGTATTTCGCGCAAATCCCTAATTTTAGATTACCGCTACCGACCGAGTTGACTCAAAATAATCCGGTTAGGATGGATCTAAACCATCCAATTATATCTATATCTATGATTCAACATGCCAACTATTAAACAACTTATTAGAAAGACAAGACAGCCAATCAGAAATGTTACAAAATCGCCCGCTCTTAAGAGATGCCCTCAACGTCGAGGAACGTGTACTAGGTTGTATGTGCGACTCGTTCAGATCATGAGCTAGAACAAAGGAAAGCGAACAAGTTTCCAGTATCAAAGGTCAGTACCGGTGAATAGGCTGGAACGAAAAAATGAACTCTATTTCCTATCTAAAAAACGAAAATGGATCATATGCCTTTCATTGTGTAGGAAATTTATGGTTTCCCTTGGTGTAAATTCAATCACCTCAATTTAAGAATTCTCCATTGGTAGCAAATGCTTATCCATTACGCGGAGGAACTCTTGGTTTCAATTTCAAAGATTAAGCCACCCTCTTGCAAGAACGGACTAACAAGGTCAGCTATCCAGCTAACCCTCATAATTAAATACCGTTACTGTATAGGTAGATCTCGTTGTGAAGACCTAGTTACTGGATAATTCATGGGTAGAGCTAAAGAATGTGAACTATACAAGTTCCCAATAGCATTAATTAAATGAAGTTAAAGGCTCCGGTGTATAGAGAAGACCTCACCGTTTAAGAAGTAACCATAGAAACGATGGAATCCACTATTGCTTTAGAATTTATATTTCTTATTATCTTTTTAATACCTAGTAGAATCCAATTTCAAATTGTGAGGTAAAACAAAGGTCTCGAAAAAATAAAAAATCGTGGTCGGGAAGGTTATCGTAGCCAAAGCCATTGGAATTTTGCGTTTATACATTGGAAAAACTCATTGGGTTATTAATAGACTAGGAAGGGGGAAAAAGAATAACTGCAAGAACGGAAATCAATTAGTTATTCGACAACGTTTGATTTATGCATATTCAATGACCAGAACTAGACGGGGATATATAGCTCGGAGACGTAGAAGAAAAGCACGTTCATTTATATCAAGCTTTCGGGGAGGTCTTTTAAAGACTCAACAAGACATAAGAGCTTTGGCTTCGTCTCATCGGGATAGGAATGGGCAAAAAAGAAATTTTCGTCGTTTGTGGATCACTCGAATCAATTCAGAAATTCGTGACGGGTGGGTATATTATAACTATAGTAAATTCATCCATGATCTATACAAGAGACAGTTGTTGCTTAATCGTAAAATACTTGCGCAAATAGCTATAGCAAATAAAAACTGTCTTTATCTAATTTCCAATGAAATCATAAAAAAAGTAAATTGGAAGGAATCTGCCGGAGTAATTTAAACGGAGTTCCCCGGAGAATGACCTCCGGGAAAGTAGAGTCAAAATGAATCAAAAAAGAAATGAATAGGACTCAACACTTTCAATCAACAATTTGGAGTTTGACTTCTGAATCCGATTTTTGATTTGTTTTTGTCTTACGAAACGAGAAGCAAAGCCGGTCCGGATTGTCGGATTTTTGCACAAAGCATCAATCTGCGTTTGAGTTCGGGTGTGAATTTTCATTCAAGTGACGAAAGAGTAAGCCTATTTTTTTGTCTCTCACGGTCGACTTCTATTTCTTTGTGTCTCTCACAGTCGACTTATATTTCTTTCTGTCTGACTTATATTTCTTTCGGACTCTCGCGGTCGACTTGTTTCTTTCACCTTGTTTCTCATTAGTAATAAAAGGTAACGAAGATAAAATACGAGCTTGTTTTATAGCAAGAGTCATTAATCGTTGTTGTTTCAAGGTCAATTTATTTACTCGCCTAGATAATATTTTTCCTTGCTCACTAATAAATCGACCAATTAAACTCATGTTTCTATAATCAATTCGATCCCCCGATTGGATCGGGGGCAAACGCCTACGAAAAGATCGCTTGGATTTAAGCAAAGGTCGCTTGGATTTAAGCAAAGGTCGCTTGGATTTATCCATGGTTTGTTTAATTTATTTCTTTAAACCGAAAATCCTATTTCGGTTGGATCTAGAAAATGAATTAGAATACATAAAAACAATAGGATTTTCTTTCTATTCAAATTATCTTAGCGGTAATTAGCATAGCATTTTCCCTCCTCCTGGGGAGGGTGCAAGTGCTCGGTTCGAGCTATTTCGTTATCTCCCCATGAATCGTATGTTTGTAACAATATGGACAGAATTTTCTCAATTCCAATCGATTAGGCGTATTGTGCCGATTCTTTTGAGTCATATATCTGGAAATGCCTTTTGATGCCTTATTAACAACCTTTCGAACACAAGTAGTACATTCTAAAATAACTGTTATTCGGATATCCTTACCCTTGGCCATGAACCTCCTTTGGATTTTTTATTTACTCAACGCTTTTCCTTTCGATTCGAAATGAAGAAGAAATAAAAAGTAGAAGTTGCTAACTTGAACTCACATTATGCAAAATTTTGCTACAATCAATATATTCAAATAAGATCCAACGATTTCGAAACGATATTTCAAAGCACAGTACATGATTTCGTTTAAGTATCTTGTATAATACTCTTCGCTAGACCCACATTTTATAGTCTACTTCCATTCCTCTATTATTCGATTATTCGAATTGGAATCCGAATCCCACAGCCGTTGAATCCACTTTTCTTCTTTCTCTTTCCTCCCTTATTCTACAAATCAGAAAAAATAGAGAAAAGAGAAATAGAGAAAAGAAAAATAGAGGGGGAGACTTGATTAGTGACCGATATTTCATTGTAGTTCTAATCTTCTTTATTCCTTTCCACGTCACTAACTAGAATGAAAAAAAGGGGAATGTCAACGCATC